TGGAAGAAAATAAGTTTCTTGAAATTTTGCACTTCGAATTGTATCTCCATGAAAAAAGGAATGTTGAAGTTGAAAAAACTCCCTAATTATTCGAATCCTTGTTTCGGATTCTATAAATTATACGCCCTTTGGTTGAATCATAACGACTTACTTCAATTTTGACTCTATCTCCTGGTAGTATCCGTATAAAACTACGTCGGATCCTTCCTGAAACATAACCTAGAATCATATTTTCATTATCTAAACACACCCGGAACATACCGTTGGGAAGTGATTCAGTAATTAAACCTTCATGAATCCATTTTTGTTCTTTCATTCCAGGTAAAACCCCCTTAAAGTATTAATTAATGGAGGAGTAGTGATATTAGACAACCCGCCCTTTCTCTTTTTTTTTTCACAAATAGGAAGTTCCGGATCCAATTCGAATATCAGAAGGATTACCATATATAACACAAAATTTCTCCACCAATTCTTTCTAGGCGAGCCTCTCGGTCTGTCAGTATACCTCTAGAAGTGGAAAGAATTACAATCCCCATACCACCTAAAATTCTAGGAATTCGTTGATAGTTAGAATAGATTCGTAGACCAGGTCGACTGATCCGTTTTAAATTTAAAATAGTTCTATATGCTCCTTTCCTATTCCTTCTATGTCGCAGGGTTAAAACCAAAAAATCTTTGTTGCTTTCCTGATGTTTCCTCACGTTTTCGATAAAACCTTCCCGTAAAAGTATTTTAACAATGTTTTCGGTGATATTAGTAGAGGCTATTCGAACCGTTACTTTTCTATCCATGTCGGCATTTCGTATAGAGGTTATTATGTCAGCAATAGTGTCCCTGCCCATGATAAACTAAAATTATTGGTGCCTCCTAATTTTGATATAATCAACATGCTCTTTTTCTTTTTTTATTTATGAATTCTATTAAATATTAAATTAAAGGTATATGCGTGAAACACAATCTACTAATTAATCTATTTCATTCACTTACTATAACTATATCATGGTCTCGTCTTATAATACCTCAGGGGCTAAGGAAACTATTTTAGTAAAATTTAACTGTCTCAATTCCCGGACGATCGCACCAAAAATTCGAGTTCCTTTTGGGTTTCCTTCTTGATCAATAATAACTGCAGCATTGTCATCATATCGTATTATCATACCGTTGTCCCGTTTGAGTTCTTTACAGGTACGTACAATTACAGCTCTGATTACTTCTGATCTTTCTAGAGGCATATTTGGTACTGCTTCTTTGATCACAGCAACAATAACGTCACCAATATGAGCGTATCGGCGATTACTAGTTCCTATGATTCGAATACACATCAATTCTCGGGCCCCGCTGTTGTCCGCTACATTCAAATGGGTCTGGGGTTGAATCATATCATTTTTTTATTCGATTTTTCAATGCAAAGAACGAAGGAAAAAAAAAAAAAGAAATATTGTTTGTCCAAAATCAAAAAAAGAGACCTGCAATTTTTTTTTCATCCCAAAGACCTCTTTTTCTTTTATTCCTATCCCGAAATAATGAATTGAGTTCGTATAGGCATTTTGGACGCCGCTATTGAAATAGCTTTTCTAGCTATATTTTCTGCTACTCCGCCCATTTCATAAAGTATTCTACCTGGTTTAACGACAGCTACCCAATATTCGGGAGATCCTTTCCCCGAACCCATACGTGTTTCTGTAGGTCTTACTGTAACTGGTTTGTCTGGAAATATACGTACCCATATTTTTCCACCACGGCGTACATTTCGTGTCATTGCTCGTCGCCCCGCTTCTATTTGTCTAGATGTGATCCAAGCAGGTTCAAGTGCTTGAAGAGCGTATCTACCGAAACAAATACGATTACCTCGATAAGATATTCCCTTCATTCTTCCTCTATGTTGTTTACGGAATCTGGTTCTTTTGGGGTTATAGTGGATGGGTCTTTTTCAAATTCCATCTCTACTCCAGAACCGGACATGAGAGTTTCTTCTCATCCAGCTCCTCGCGAATGAAATGATTCAAAAAAATTGAGTTAAGATAAAATTCCATTTTTTGAATAATACACTGAATCGTGGGATTCTTTGATATTTCATCTAATTTTCATCTAATCTATTTCTATTAGAAATTTTTATATCTTGTTTATATATAGCTTTTGGATATATAGCTAAACATATATTTATAGATAATGTAATTTTTTATTTATAATTCATTTTTTTATTTCTAATTAATTTAGAATATATTAAGGCCATAACGAATCTTTATTTTGTTTTGTCTTTTATCATATCGGATCGCTCAAAAAATAGAGCAATTCGGGAAAATAAAGCTTTCGCGGGCGAACATTTACTCTTTCAATATCTATTTCAATTGTAAGGTTAGCCCACGATCTTTCAGAACAAATGAATTGATACCTGGTTTGTTCCGCCATCCCACTCAATGAATCATTAGGATTCGTTTTTAATAGAATCTTCTGTATTCACAGGTTTCCGTCGTTCCCATCGCTTCGCGATTAATGGTTA